TTATACATGCCCAAGTGATGGAAAACAAAGAATATCTTTTACATATCCGCCCAGTTTGTCAACGTTTTTTGAAATGATACAACAGAAGATGCTTTTGTGCACGACAGAAAAGCTATCCCCAGCAGAACTGTATAATCATTGGTTTTATACCAATGAACAAAAACGAAACAACCTCATCAACGAACTTATCAATCGAATTGAAGCTCTAGACAAGGGGTCTCTTGCTATGGATGTACTCGAAAAAAGAACTAGATTGTGCAATGATGAGACTGAACAAGAATGCTTACCTAAAATATATGATCCTCTTTTGAATGGACCCCATCGTGGAACAATCAAAGAATTGTATTCAGGTTCAAACATGAACGAGTATTTAATAAACTCGATAGAAGATTCTATCGAAACTCTTTGGATAAACAAACTTCATGATATCGCTCTTCCTACTGCCCTTACTACTGATTACCGAGAATTTGAAGAAAAAATAAAAAACACTTTTGATTTAAAATTGTAAATTTAAAATACAGTAAATTACTATAAAAATAAATACATAAAATAAGTAAAAGAAGAGATAAGAAGAGATTCGTCCTCCCCCTACATATTTAATAATTTCTGCTACAAATAAATTTAGAATAGCAACAGCATTCGTAATTCCATCAATTACTTGTTTATCAAAAAAATAACTTAGTTCTGCCAGCCCTCTTATACCTGTAGTTAAGGTTTTTGTATAAATAGCGTCTATGTAACCACGATTATATGACCAATTATATATAAAATTGAGTATTTTGTCCCAAATAATTCTCCTAGGACCCATTTGAACAGATAAATTTATTAAGTTCAAATTATTAAAATTGGAATAAGCAGGCCCATAGAAAAGAAACGCTATAAATATTCCGAAATATGCTATACTGACTGAAAAAATAGCATTTATCACAAATTCATCCCAATCAAAATCATAATTTGAATGTAAAAAGTTTATTGATGGAGTTAACCATCTGGATAATATATCTAAATGAATTATTCCTTGACCAAAAGGAATTCCTATGGATCCAACGAACAAAGTAACTAAGACCAATATAAGAAGTGGTAATAACATATTATTGTCCGATTCATAAGGATATGTGGAAATTTTTTTATTGGAAAAATTTTTTATAGTAATAAGAGACCCCATCATATTGGTTACTACATTACCAACAATAGGATATACTTTTTTCGAAAAAACAGAAATTCTTTGATTATGATTCATTGTTGATAAAATCAAATTATTTTTTTTTACTTTTTGTCCTTTTTTTCCCCAGATAGATATTGAATGGAACACATTATTTTTTTTGCCGCTGTAATTTTTACAATTACTATTTAAATGACCTTCAAAAGTAAGTAAATACATCCGAAACATATAAAATGCAGTTAATCCTGCTGTGAAACAAGCTATTATTGCAAAAATGGGTGAATACAACCAACTATCATTAAGAATTTCATCTTTGGACCAAAAACAAGCAAGAGGTGGAATACCACAAAGAGAAAGCGTGCCTAAAAAAAATGAAATTTTTGTAATTGGGACATATTTTTTTAAACCACCCATAAGAACCATATTCTGGCTTTTATCTGGGGAATACCCAACAATAGTTTCCATTGAATGAATAATGGAGCCAGATCCTAAAAACAATAATGCTTTCGAATAGGCATGAGTGATCAAATGAAATAAAGCAGTTCGATAAGATCCCATACCTAAAGCTAACATAATATAGCCCAATTGCGACATTGTAGAATAGGCTAGACTTCTTTTAATGTCTCTTTGAGCAAGAGCTAAAGTAGCTCCTAATAGTATTGTTATTATACCTACCAAAGAAATTATATTCAGTATGTAAGGTATGACTGTAAAAAGAGGAAAAAGTCGAGCTACAAGAAAAATTCCTGCTGCTACCATAGTAGCAGCATGTATAAGAGCCGAAATAGGAGTAGGGCCTTCCATAGCATCAGGTAACCATACATGAAGAGGGAATTGCGCAGACTTGGCAACCGAACCTACAAATAATAGGGAAGCACACAAAGTAAGAAATAAAGAATTGTCCCCATTATTATCAATCAAATTATTGGCTATTTCAAACAAATCCCGAAATTCAAAACTCCCCGTTATCCAATAAAGACCTAAGATTCCTAAAAATAAAAAAAAATCCCCTACACGATTAGTTACAAACGCTTTTTGACAAGCAGTTGCGGCAAGGGGTCGTGTGAACCAAAAACCTATTAATAGATACGAACACATTCCAACTAATTCCCAAAAAATATAAATTTGTATCAAATTTGAACTAGTAACTAATCCCAGCATCGAAGCGTTAAAAAAACTAATATAAGCAAAAAATGTCAAATAGCCTTGATCATGAGACATATAATTGTCACTATAAATAAGAACCATTATTCCAACAGTAGTTATTAATATTAACATAATGGAAGTAAGCGGATCTATTAAGTGGCCTAAATCTAAAGAAAAATCATTATTTAGGGTCCAAGACCATACATATTGGTAGGATGGACTGCCATTTATTTGCTGAATAGACAGATTGGCGGAAAAAATCATAACGATACTTAGTAATAAAACACTAAGAAAAGCCCATATACGACGAATATTTTTTGTTGCCGCCGGGAAAAGAAAAAGGCCTACCCCTATTGCTATAGGAACCGGAAGGGGGACGAAAGGTATGATCCACGCATATTGATACGTATATTCCATAAAAAATAAACCTTTTTTTATTGTTAAATTGTTTCCGATTCACCAACTCTTTTATATTTAGAACGGAGCAAAAAAAAATCAAGATATGAAAAGACTTTAATAGAAATAGAATTAATATAGAAATAGAATTAAGAATTCTGATGATTTCCAAATAGTCAAATAAAAACGATTAAGTCTGATAAAGTTATTCTTTTTTTTTTTTATTTTTAATTAAAGATTAAGATATATGAACATAGAGAATATAATATTTTCAATCATTTCATTATTACAATTACAATAATTTAGTTTATATACATAAAACAAGTCCAAAAATTATGAAAAAAAAGTACTTTTTTCCGAGTATCCTATGATCCACCAATAACTCAACCCGATAAACAAAAAAACAAGGAGATTCTTTTCTTATTTTCGTTAATTGATTCGGAATTCAGAATTCGGAATCATTAATCGGTTGTGAACTAGTCCGTTGGGAAACTGAGTGAGTTGCTTATATTTCTTTCAATAAAGCAACTTAAACTTATACTTGTGATTAATTTTATTGATGTTCGTCGATTTGTTACTCATCACTTCAGTTTGCACAGAGCTGCAATAATAATAAAAATTTCTGGGTCAAATAACATATCGTTTAATAAATTTATTACTAATGGATACTTATTTTTTCTAATTTTAATTAGATTAGATATACTTTCTTGATCCTCGATCAATTACAATTAATAGAAAGAGTTTTACAGTCTAGTTTTCTTAAATTAGGTAAGGGTTCTTAAACTTTTCGATTTCTTTTTTGAAATTACATGAAATGCAACATGGCAAAAATAGACAATTGAAACTCTTTTTGATTCTTTTTTACCAATGGAAAGCAACTCGATTTCTATAGCCATGAATACCATGTATATATATAAATATCTTCATTCGAATATAGTTATATATATGTCAGTATAAATAATTCTTTCTTCAAAATATTGTATGTAAATTTGAGTAATAAAAAAATGATATATTTTTTTGAACAATAAATGTCTTCCACATTTAACTATAAAATGAATAACCTCTGCATTTTGGAATGGCGGTTCAAAAAAAGCGTATTTCTATGTCCAAAAAGCATATTCGTCAAAATTTTTGGAAAAATAAAGTGTATTGGGCAGGAATAAAAGCTTTTTCTTTAGCAAAATCCCTTTCGACCGGGAATTCTAAAAGCTTTTTTGTACAACAAACAAGTAATATAATATATTATATAATAAAGACTTGGAAAAGTCTTGGAATAATCTTAATCGATATGAACCAACGAATTCAATAATTTATAAGATAAGAAATTACCATTAATATGGTAAACTTAATGAGATGCAATTTTCTATTGTCGTATGTTGTAGGATAACATTTTTGTGTCTACTAGACAAAGGCTCGAAAAATTAGGCACAATATATCATTTTTCTCTTTAAAAAGTTTTCTCTTTCTCGTTAGTGGGTTTTTGTGGGATGGGGGTTGTTATTTTCCCCATCGATTCACTTTTCACAAAAATGATATTTTTCTTTTAATTTTTAAAGGCTTATTGGGTTCTGGATGCCGAATATATATTCTATGTTTTAACTTAACTTTAACTATAGAATACATTAAGATACCTATCCATAAAGCACAATATCCATTCCATAATGAAAAATCGTTTTAGAAATATTGAAGACAAATTTTCACTGGTATATCTACAGCCTACTAATTGGTTTGACTAATACTTAATTAGTTTGATAAATAGTACCACGAATTATGGGTACAATTTAAATCCTAGCAATTGGCAATTTATAGTTAATCCAGTTTTCAACCTATCCAACAAACATTTTAAACCTCCTTACAATTCTAAAATTTTAAAAGAACTTAAACCACACGAAAAACCATTCAGTGCGGTTTTAAAACTAACAACAATAGCCCCACCTCACACTACAATTAAGTAAGGTAATGATTATTGAACGTTTAAATAGTAATTTAAAGGATATTTTGAATCTTTCGGCAAAATAAATATTGCATTGAATTTACTCCTCCAATCTCGACGATTAAAAATGAATGGGCTATTATGATTTCGAGCAAGCCGCTATGGTGAAATCGGTAGACACGCTGCTCTTAGGAAGCAGTGCTAGAGCATCTCGGTTCGAGTCCGAGTAGCGGCATATTTCTAAAAAAGAAATACTAGTAAAATAAATACTCTAATAATTCCTATAATGGATAGAATATAATTTCAGATCTCCATTCCATTCTTGGAGGATATCCTTTTTAGGATTTTTTATGATATTTTTTACTTTAGAACATATATTAACTCACATTTCCTTGTCGATTGTTTCAATCGTACTGACGATTTATTTGATTAACTTATTAGTCCACGAAATCGTAGGATTATATGATTCGTCGGAAAAAGGAATGGTAGCCGCTTTTTTATGTATAACAGGATTATTAGTTATTCGTTGGATTTATTCGGGGCATTTACCCTTAAGTAATTTATATGAATCATTAATGTTCCTTTCATGGAGTTTATCCATTATTCATATGCTTCCTTTTTTTAGAAAACAAAAAAATCTTCTAAGTGCAATAACCGCACCCAGTGCTATTTTGACTCAAGGATTTGCCACCTCAGGTCTTTTAACTGAAATGCATCAATCCACAATATTAGTACCTGCTCTACAATCACAGTGGTTAATGATGCACGTAAGTATGATGGTATTGAGCTATGCATCTCTTCTCTGCGGATCATTATTATCAGTAGCTCTTCTAGCCATTACATTTCGAAAAAATAAAAAAAAAAAATTAAAATGTAAAAACAACCATTTTAGGTTATTTTCATTTGGAAAAATTCAATACGTGAATGAAATAAGCCATGTTTTACAAAACAATTGTTTTATTTCGTTTAGAAATTATCACAGACATCAATTAATTCAGCAATTGGATTGTTGGAGTTCTCGTGTCATTAGTCTCGGTTTTCTATTTTTAACCATAGGTATTCTTTCGGGAGCAGTATGGGCTAATGAAGCGTGGGGATCCTACTGGAATTGGGACCCAAAAGAAACTTGGGCATTTATTACTTGGACAATATTCGCAATTTATTTACATACTAGAACAAATGAAAATTTGCAAGGCTCAAATTCTGCAATTGTGGCTTCTATAGGATTTTTTATAATTTGGATATGCTATTTTGGAGTAAATCTATTAGGAATAGGGCTGCATAGTTATGGTTCATTCGCATTAACATTTAATTGAAAAAAAAAGCAGTTACGAATAGAATATCAAATACATAATAGGAATAGCATAAGCATAGATAACAAAAGTTTGTACGAGTTTTTGAAAATCATTTGACTTGATTCAAATGATTTTCAAAAACTACAAATTGATTACAATTTAAGTTTATTTTATTAAGTTTAAGTTAATTCATTTTTTTAACTTTTTTTTAACTTTTTTATTAGAAAATTATAAAATAAAAACTAACTATCTATAAAAATAATTAGATATAATAGTTTCTACCTTGTCAATTGATAGTGAGAGAACGAAATCCGGATAAATACCAATACCTATTACGGGTAGAAAAATACAGATTGAAAGAAATAGTTCTCGCGGCCCAGAATCTAAAAAATGAGAATTTTGAGAATTAAATTGCTTATATCCGTAGAACATCTGACGTAACATAGATAATGAATAAATAGGAGTTAATATCATTCCAATTGCCGTTACAAAAGTTATTAGTATTTTTGGCATTAAAAGAAATTTTGGGCTCATAATTAATCCAAAAAATACTACAAATTCTGCAACAAAACCACTCATTCCAGGCAATGCAAGAGAAGCCAGCGAAAAGCTACTGAACATTGTAAATATTTTTGGCATTGGGATAGTTATTCCCCCCATTTCATCGAGATAAACAAGACGTGTTCTATCGTAACTCGTTCCTGCCAAGAAAAAAAGTGCAGCACCGATAAATCCATGAGAGATCATTTGTAAAAGGGCCCCGTTGAGTCCTGTATCAGTTATGGAACTAATTCCTATAATTATGAAACCCATATGAGATACAGAGGAATAGGCAATTCTCTTTTTTAAATTACGCTGACCCGGAGATGCTGAAGCTGCATAGATTATTTGAATTGCACCTACTATCATCAACCAGGGAGAAAATATAGAATGAGCATGGGGTAATAATTCCATATTGATACGAACCAATCCATATGCTCCCATTTTTAATAAGATTCCAGCTAAAAGCATACATGTACTGTAATGGGCTTCCCCATGGGTATCTGGTAACCATGTATGTAGAGGTATAATCGGTAATTTGATAGCATAAGCAATAAGAAATCCAAAATAGAATAGTATTTCCAATGCCACAGGATACGGCTGATTGGCTGATGTTTCAAAATTTAATGTTGGTTCATTGGAACCATATAAACCCATACCTAGAACTCCCATTAAGAGAAAAATGGAACCCCCCGCGGTGTACAAAATAAACTTTGTAGCTGAGTACAAACGTTTCTTCCCTCCCCACATGGATAAAAGTAGGTAGACAGGAATTAATTCTAATTCCCACATGATAAAAAAAAGTAAAAGATCTCGAGAAGAAAATAATCCTATTTGGCCACTGTACATTGCTAACATAAGGAAATGGAACAATTTTGAATCTCGAGTAACTGGCCAAGCCGCTAAAGTAGCTAAAGTAGTGATGAATCCCGTGAGTAAAATAGGTCCTATGGAAAGCCCATCAATTCCCAGTCTCCAATGAAAATCAAAAAAATTTATCCATTTATAATCTTGCTCCAATTGGATTAATGGATCATCCAATTGGAAATGATAACAGAATACATAGGCCATTAGAAGTAGTTCTAATAGGCATATACAAATAGTATACCACCTAATAACCTTATTTCCTCTATGAGGGAAAAAGAAAATGAAAGTACCCGCGAATATCGGCAAAACAACAATTATAGTTAACCAAGGAAAATCATTCGTGGTAAAAACAAGATACACTTACTTTGACTTTGACCCGAAAACCCGTACTCGAGAAAAGAAAAAATTATTAGTTTGATTATTATATATATTTCTTTTCTCGAGTACGGGTTTTGTCGGTAAAGATAAAAAATGATGGATTCAAGTGGAATTTTCTCGAACGTATCAATAACCTAGACCCATGCTACGAGTTGTCTCGTGCCATAAATAAACCCGGACACTCAAAAAATCGGTTGGGCAAGCGGATTCACACCTTTTACAACCTACACAGTCTTCTGTTCTTGGAGCAGAAGCAATTTGTTTAGCTTTACACCCGTCCCAGGGTATCATCTCTAATACATCTGTGGGGCAAGCTCGTACACATTGAGTACACCCTATACATGTATCATAAATCTTTACTGAATGTGACATTGGATCTATAATTTTTTTTTAACATCATAAAATTTCGATCTAGTAAAGTAGTAAATGAATTATATATTGTAGACACCAGATGAATCAATGATTTAGTAGATTTACCAGAATCAATCTACTTCTGGATCTGCTCATGAAAGAAGGCCAAGATACTTTGATTTATTACATTTTATCAAATAGCACTATATGCTGCACATACCCATTTTTTTATTGGCAGATACTCTATATTTTTTTTATAAACCCTATTTATTCAACAAATTCGATTGATTGATACGAGTTGATTTTCTGTTACGATGAATTGATGAAACAATAGCTAATCCAATAGCTGCTTCAGCAGCTGCAATTGCTATAACAAAAATCGAGAAAATGTCTCCTTTTAATTGGCGACTATCAAATAAATCCGAAAATGTTACGAAATTTATATTAACTGCATTCAGTATAAGCTCAAGACACATAAGCGCTCGAACCATATTTCGACTTGTAATCAATCCATAGATACCGATGCATAATAAATAGGCACTCAAAACAAGTACATGTTCGAGCATCATTGAACAACTCCTCATCAATCTCGATTCATTTCAATATGAACAACAATTTAACCGATTCAATTGACTAAAATAGAATTTAAAAAGTACGCAAAAAGGTATTGGTAATAGAAAATAGATATAAATATAGAAAAATTCCGTTTTTTTTTTCCTTTTTTTTATACTTTATCTTTTATATACATGAACAATAAAAAAAATATTTTAAAGAAGAAAAGAACAAGTCTATATTAATTTAATTAATATAATTTTATATTATTCAATTTCGAAATATTTAGTACTGACGAGCCATAGCAATTGCACCGATCAAGGCAACTAAAAGAATTATCGAAATAAGTTCAAATGGAAGAAAAAAATCTGTTGATAAATGAATCCCAATTTGTTGACCATTATTTATCAAGTCCTGCTCTATAATCTGGTTTGACCTTGTAGTCCAAATAATACCGTACCATGACGTATCTGGGATAGTAGTAATTAATGAAAAAAAAATACTTGTACAAACCAATGAAGTGACTCCATCTCCAACAGTCCAAAGATAGAAATCTTTGTAATATTCTGAACCATTCATAAACATCACGGCAAATACAATTAATACATTTATTGCTCCCACATAAATAAGGAGCTGTGCAGCAGCTACAAAATGGGAGTTCGATGGAATATGGAATAAGGATGTACAAACAAGAACCAATCCCAACGAAAAGGCAGAAAAAATTGGATTGGTAAGTAATACCACTCCTAGACTTCCCACTATAAGACCCAATCCCAAAAAAACTAAAAGAAAATCATGTATTGGTCCAGGCAAATCCATTCTATGTAAAATAAAAGATAAATTAAGTAGAAATTTTTCATGACCTTATTGAACAAACAAAAAAAAAGAAGAGATTACCTATTTTTTGATACCCTTCTAATTGAATTAAATCAATATAGGGTCGTGTGTGGGTTGATGTAGATATGTTTATTTATTATATGAATGATTGAATACCATTTGTTTATCTGAAAGTTTCGTTCAAAATTGCATTTAAAAAATTTCTCGATTCAATTATTTAAATTATTTAGAGTATAGAATAATTATTCTATTTTCTTTTTTTTTATTTATATATTATAATCACAGATATGATATTTATATATATATACTGTATGTAATGTAGTATTTTAATATACAGAGAATAGATAAATATATTTTTATGAATATATGAAAATCATTACTCTCAACCCCTTTAGGATTTTTAGTTATTGTCTAAGCAAAATAAAATGAAGGAAGCTTCGCTACTTTCAATCAAAACGGAATCTTAGTAATTGGTAATTGTTCTTGAATCAAGTGGTTTAGCCGTGCCTTTTTTGATTTGAGTCGAATTCCTAATTGTTCGAA